ACGAGTATCTCCTCTAGATGGAAGAAGATTCTCTTTGAAAAGTAATTTGGTACCATCTGCTAGAGCTTGAAGAATTCCCAAAGGTCCTGCGTATTCAGGACCGATACGTTGTTGTATACCCGCGGATATTTCTCTTTCTAACCAAACAATGACTAGTACACCTATTGTAATTCCTAATACAGGAGTAAAAATAGGGATAAGCACCCATATGATCCCATAGACCTCTTTTAAGGATTCCAATCTAGAAAAAGAATTGATAGCTTGTACTTCTGTTGTATCAATTATCATTTTAACGATCAACTTCTCCCATAATGATATCTATACTACCTAGTATCGTCATAATATCAGCCAATTTCATTCTTTTAACTAACTGAGGAAGAATTTGCAAATTTATAAATCCCGGCGGCCTAATTTTATATCGCCAAGGAAAAACACCCTTATCTCCTATCAAAAAAATTCCCAATTCTCCCTTTGGTGCTTCGACTCTCGCATAAAGTTCTTGCTTCGACAATTCAAAAGTCGGAGAAGGTTTTTTACTAATGAATCGATAGTCAAACTCATTCCATACAGTATCTTTTACTCTATCAAAGCGGCGGATTTCTAAATTTTCATAGGGCCCTCCCGGAATTCCTTCTAGGGCCTGTTGAATAATTTTTATGGATTCTGTCATTTCGCTGATTCGTACTAAATAACGAGCTAACGAATCCCCCTCTTTTTGCCATTGGACTTCCCAATCAAATTCATCGTAACACTCATAATGATCAACTTTACGAAGATCCCATTCTATTCCGGAAGCTCGTAGCATTGGTCCCGACAAACCCCAATTTATTGCTTCCTCTCCACCAATAATGCCTACTCCTTCAACTCGTTCTAAAAAAATGGGATTCCGTGTAATAAGCTTTTGATATTCAGCAATTCCTGTTAAAAAATAATCGCAAAAATCCAAACATTTATCTATCCAGCCATGAGGTAAATCAGCAGCGACTCCACCAATACGAAAAAAATTGTGCATCATCCGCATACCGGTGGCAGCTTCGAATAGGTCATATATTAATTCTCTTTCTCGAAAAATATAGAAGAAAGGAGTCTGCGCCCCAATATCTGCCATAAAAGGGCCAAGCCATAACAAATGCGAAGCTATACGACTTAACTCCAACATAATGACTCTGATATAACTGGCCCTTTTAGGGACTTGAATATTGCCTAATTGCTCTGGCGCATTTACAGTTATTGCTTCTGTGAACATAGTAGCTAAATAATCCCAACGTGTTACATAAGGCAAATATTGTATAATTGTTCGATTTTCCGCAATTTTTTCCATACCTCTGTGTAAATAACCCAATATTGGTTCACAGTCAATAACATCTTCACCATCTAGAGTAACAATGAGTCGAAGAACACCATGCATTGATGGGTGGTGAGGTCCCATATTGACTATCATGAGGTCTTTTCTTGTAGATGGTACAGTCATAGGTTTTTCCCGATTCATTCTTGCATGAATTGCTGAAAGCGAAAAGAAGTTCATCAAACTTTAAGCGAATCATTCAAACTAACTCTTCAAATTAACGAGTTTTTCTTTCTCGAATATCCAACTGCCCTATTAATTCTTTATAACGCACTCTATTTTTTTTTGACAAATAAGCCAGCAACCGTTGACGTTTTCCCAGAATTTTCCGCAGACCTCTCTGAGATAAATAGTCTTTTTTGTGCAATTCCAAATGTGAAGTAAGTCTCCGTATCTTATTGGTGAAACTTACTACTTGAAATTCAACAGATCCTCTGTTTTCTTTGTTTTCTTCTTGTTCTTTCAAAATAATGGAAATAAATGAATTTTTTACCATAAAAGAATTTGACACTCCCCTTTTTACAGATATTGATTTTATTGATCAGTAATAATAATGTCAGAAATTTTAATGTAGTATACACAATAATCATAGTTTATTTATATTCATTTTATCAATTAACATTAATTAATCCGATTTTTGAGTTCATTTGGATAGTGATACAAAAAGACGATAGCAAATAGTTTAGTACAAAGATTCTGCTGATTAATTTATAGCTTTAATTGATACGCCATTTCCTTATTTTTTATCCTAAACTGGGATGTAAGACAGTACATGTGTGCATCGGGTTACTTGCATATAACATGGATATTACAGATCACGGACAGCAGAAAAAATGAAAAATATGATTGATAGAACAATAGAAGATATAGGAAACTCAAAAATTGAAATTAGGGATACATATATATCCTTAACATACTAAAGCGGCTCCCATTATTGGTGTCAAACCAATAGCGATTCATACAAGCTAAATCCTCTAATCGATAATTAGGCCAAAAAAAGAACTTTAATTTTATTAATTCATTTTTTTTTCTGTCAAAATTTTCACTTTCATCCAAAAATTGACTCCAGTTTTTTATCTTGTTCTCCTTGCAAAAGAATTTCTTTCTATGCACATTATTTTGATTCTTTAAATTGAAGGAAATTAGAATTCTCAATTCTCTACGACGTCTAGACGATAAAATTTTTTCAGGAACAAGCAAATCAGAATTCTTTTTGTCTCTATTTAGAGTTTTATGTCTTGGAATGGATTCATCAAAATGATTCTTAGCAACATTTTGGGGGTTTCGGTATCTTTGATTACTTTGGTGCTTACTTTTATGAACCAACGAAATACCTATGATTTGATACATAAAAAACTGTCCGTCATTTTTTACAGATAGACGGGCGGGTTCCATAATTAATATTCCCTTTTTTGTTAATTGTGTAAGATTTAAACGTCTCCTCATTATATCCAAATTCATTTCTTTCCTTTGAATATAGGATATAGAAATTTTTCTTACATTTATTAGGCTAACCAGGAGACCATATATCTGGATATTATTCATCATTTTTTGATTCAATTGATTCAAACGTCCAGTCCATCTTAATTGCAAAGGAAAATCTCCTTTGAGTAATATTTGTAGTTTTTCGATCGATTCTAAAAGGGATTCTTCAATATTGTTTTGATTCTTTAATTCAAAATATTGTTTTGAATTGGATGGACTAAAATTGAAAAAATCCTCATCCTCTTCGTGCTTTCCCTTGATATTTTGATTTTCACTAAAATTTGGATTGATATTCAAATTAAAAAGAAGTAAGTTGCTTGGAATAAACCAAGGTTTCTCTTTATATTTATGATAAAGTATCAAAAACTCTGGAAATAAAAAAAATTTCGGATTTGATATGGGGCGATTTAAGATTAAGAATTTTTCATTCATTCCCATCCAATCAAAAGACATTCCCATCCAATCAAAAAAGACCCTTTTGTAATTGATTTCGGAATTTGAATCAATCGGAAGATAAAAAAGACCATTATTCGGAATTTTATCCCTTATTTGGATTTGGTCCTTATTAGATTCAACCTGAATATTTGTATTCAATTTCCAACCCAAATATTTTCTATCTGTATTTTTTTCCATATATATAATATCACTTTTTCCTAGATAATTCTTGATAGGAATATTTTTGAGTATGTTAACGGTTTTTTCTTTATTTCTGGTGGAATTTTCTTGCTTCTTATTTGGTTCTAATGATGATCTATAAATATAGGACTTCTTATTAGTTTCAGAATGAATATATTTATATGATAAACGATCATATCTATAGTTTTTTTGAAAATTCTCTTCTTTATTTGATAATAAATAGACTTTCAAATTTTGTTTTTTTTTGTAATCAAATAATTGGTCTTTTTCATAGGAATACCATTTATTTAGATCCTTATTTTGAGATGGCTGGCATTGATTTTTTCCATTTCGCCATTTTTGTGGGACTAATCTAGACCATGTAATCTGAGATAAATCGTATTGATAATGACCTCTTAACCAGTTTTTCCATGGATTCATTCCATAATTTGGAAGTTTCTTATGTCTTACTTCGTAATCAAAGATTCCTTGTCTTCCAAAAAAATCCTTTATTTCATTCTTAAGAAAAAAAGACGGTCCATTGTACTGAAGAATAGATCTTAACTTATTGAAGTTAATAGCCTGGGTTTGTGATAATTTTAAAAATACATATTTTTGTGACAAGTAAGATAACTCAAAAAAAATATTTGACTTCCGCTTACTATTTCTAAGATTATCAAAAGCCTTTTTTATAGTCCTAGTCGAAATAAAGTCAATTTGATTTTGTTTTGTTTTATTAATCTTTTCTTTATTTGTTTCGTTATTGTCAATGTATTTCTCAATAATTTTTTTTGTTGATTCCATAAAAAGTTGTAGAGCGATTCTGCGCATATTAATGATACATAGAAAGATATCTATGTATATTTTTTCAATGAAAATTTTAACTATTAATTCAATATTATTTCTTTTTAATATTTTCCAAATTTTTGGGAGTGCTTCTCCATTATTCTTTTTATTTATTTTTTTTTTCAGCGTTACTGTTTTTTTATTTTTTTTCATTATTTCTATTTGATTTCTGATTGTGTTTCTTCTATCAATTCTATGTTTCATTTCTTCTTCTGTCTGTGAATAATTTGTCAAACCTTTAGGTCGATTTTGACTAAGTGATTCATGAATTATCTTATTGCTGATTATAGAATCCTTTTCTCTTTCAGTTTCATTTGATTCATATATTTCTCTCGTTATAAATAATGGAATTTTCTTTCCTTTTAAAAGTTCTTTTAGTATTTGTTTTACAAAGAAAAAGACTTTTGCTTCTTTTTTTTTTATTTTTTTTAAAGCTCTTCGAATTCTAAAATTGAATTTTCTGATTTCGACTTTATAGTCTATATCTTTAAAAATGGGTTCAAAAAAGGAAGGTGTTTTTCGCGGAGGACCAAAAGGATATTCCGTTTCCATTCCCAAAACTGTTAAAAAACAAGAATCAAAATCATCTTGTTGCTTTCGATCTCTATCAGAGAGTCGTAGCTTAGATCTGTGCCAAGGTTTCAAATGAAAAGGATATAGGATTTTTATCTGAAAACCTTCGATTAACCAATTTTTAGGAAATTCCGTT